TTGATAAATCTCTAACTTTAGGTCTTTTTCAAATTGATTCCACCGTGAAATAAAATATCACAACGTATCTTTCTAGGGAAGTGAATCTTCCCTAGAAAGATACGTTTATTCCAGTTAATTCTGAATCTATATTTAATATAATATACGGATCGTGCTGAATAAATTTAAGCAAAAAAAAAAGATGAAATCATTCCAATTCCAATGGACTTCAATAAATAAAAAACTTATTGTTAGGTAAATCAATTACGAAATGTTTTTGTATAATGACCAATATCTGTTTTACATCTTCTATGCGAAAATGTTCAATTTTCATAAGATCTTCTTGACTCTTATTCAAAAGGTCTAATAATGTATGTATATTGGACCTTTTGAGGCAATTATAGGTCCTCGAAGGCAATTCTAATTGGTCAATAAAAAAACATTTCAATTCGATTTCTTTTTTTTTTCTTAGTTTATCCAATCCATCATGAAAAGTGAAAAAGGGTAAAGTAACCCTATTTTGATTGTCCTCTACATTTTTATCTTGTTCTTCTGCATGTAGAAACGGAATAAATAAATCAATCAAATTACGGGAGGCTTCGTAAAGTGCTTCTTTAGGAGTTAAACTTCCATTCGTCCATATTTCGAGAAAAAGTATCTCTTGTTTTTCATTCCCATTACTATAAGAATGAATACTATGATTTGCATTTCGAACAGGCATGAATACAGCATTTATTGGATAACTTCCTTCTTCAGCGTTATTTGGTGTTTTCATACGATATCCTCGATTACTCTCGATTTGTAATCCAATACAAAAATCAATTGGTTCCGTCAGGCTAGCTATATGCTGTGTAGTATCAACGATTTCCACAGAAGGTGGTGAGATGATGTCTTGAGCAGTTACATATCCAGGACCCTTGACGCAAATAGATGCGTCGCGAGTTCCATACAGATTACTTTTCAATACAATTTCTTTCAAATTCATTAAAATTTCATGTACGGATTCTTCAATACCTTCTATGGTAGAATATTCATGTGGTATCTTTTCAGATTTTGCGCGTGTAATACATGTTCCTTCTATTTCTCCAAGCAAAGCCCTTCGCATCGCAATGCCTATTGTATCAGCTTGACCTTTCATAAGCGGAGACAGAATAAAACGTCCATAATAAAAACGCTTACTGTCTTCTCTTGATTCAACACACTTCCACTGTAGTGTCCGAGTAGATACTGCTACTTCTTCTCGAAACATAGTCATATTATTTGATCCGATCATTTAATCATTTCTTTCTCTTGAAATTCGTTCAATTCTCAATTCTGATTTCTATATACGCCTTTTTTTAGGAGGCCTACACCCATTATGTGGCATAGGGGTTACGTCTCTGACAAAACTTAATAGTATACCACTTCTACGAATGGCTCGTAGTGCTGCATCTCTTCCAAGACCAGGACCCTTTATCATAACTTCTGCTCGTTGCATACCCTGATCTACTACTGTACGAATAGCGTTTGCGGCTGCGGTTTGGGCAGCAAACGGCGTCCCTCTTCTTGTGCCCTTGAAGCCGCAAGTACCGGCGGAGGCCCAAGAAACAACCCGACCCCGTATATCTGTGATTGTTACAATGGTATTGTTGAAACTTGCTTGAACATGAATAACCCCTTTTGGTATTCGACGTCCAGTCTTACGTGAACTAATGCGCCCACTCTTACGTGAGCCAATTCTTGTTATGGTTTTTGTCATATTTTATCATCTCCTAAATATGAGTCAGAAATATACGTATATTTTATTTTCATGTCAAAATGGGTCCTTTATTTGTTTGTGTATTGAGTCCTTTGGAGAGTCTCTTTTAATAAAAAATTTATCCCTGTCTCTGTTTATGCCTCGGGTTGAAACAAATTACTATAATTCGTCCCCGCCTGCGGATCAGTCGACATTTTTCACAAATTTTACGAACGGACGCCCTAATTTTCATATTTGTTTCTCCTTAATTTTATTTTAATTTTGAATCTACTCCTTCGAAGAAAAGAAAATAAGTCTCTTGAAATTTGGAACCTCCGATTGTATCCGAACGAGAGGAATGTTGAAAAGTCACTACGAACCCGAAACATACCATTGGAAAGTGATTCAGTAATTAAACCTTCATGAATCCATTTTTGTTCTTTCATTCCAGGTAACCCCTTTAATTATCAACTCATGGAGTAGGAGTGATATTAGACAACCCTTCCTCTTTTTTAAAAAAAAAATAGGAAGTTTTCCTACGGATGCAATTCGTAGATCATAAAGATCACCATATATATAACAAAATTTCTCCCCCGATTCCTTCTAGTCGAGCCTCTCGGTCTGTCATTATACCTCGAGAAGTCGAAAGAATTACAATACCCATTCCTCCTAAAATCCTAGGAATTCGTTGATGGTTGGAATAGATTCGTAGGCCGGGTCGGCTGATACGTTTTAAAACAGTTCTATATGGCCCTTTTCTATTCCTTCTATGTCGCAGAGTTGAAACCAAGAAATATTTCTTGCTTACTCGATGTTTTCTCACATTTTCGATAAAGCCTTCGCGTAGAAGTATTTTAACAATGTTTTCAGTGATATTTGTAGATGCTATTCGAACCGTTCCTTTTTTATCCATGTCAGCATTTCGTATAGAAGTTATTATTTCGGCAATAGTGTCCCTACCCATGATGAACTATAATTATTGGTGCCTCCGGGTTTTTATATAATCAGCATGCTCTACTCTTTTTTTTTCATGAATTATTAAAGGTATATGCGTGAGAAACAATCTACTAATGCATTCTACTAATTAATGGAATCTAATTCAGTTCAGATATCTTACTATGAACCTCCCTTTTTTTATGTTTTATTATGTTTTCATCTATTAGTATTTATTTAGAATCTATTTATAATACCTCAGGAGCTAATGAGACTATTTTAGTAAAATTCAACTGTCTCAATTCCCGAGCGATCGCACCAAAAACTCGAGTTCCTTTGGGATTTCCTTCTTGATCAATGACAACTGCTGCATTGTCATCATATTGTATTATCATACCATTGTCACGTTTGAGTTCTTTACATGTACGTACAATTACAGCTCTGATCACTTCTGATCTTTGTAGAGGCATATTGGGAACTGCTTCTTTGATTACAGCAACAATAACGTCACCAATATGAGCATATCGGCGATTACTAGCTCCTATGATTCGAATACACATTAATTCTCTAGCCCCGCTGTTGTCCGCTACATTTAAATAGGTCTGAGGTTGAATCATATCATTCTTATTATTTTTCTCTTTTTTCTTTCAATGCTAACTAACTAAAGGGCGAAGAAAAAAAGAAGAAAGATTGTTTGTCCAGAAATAAAAAAACTGCGGTTTTTTCATCACAAGGCCCCTTTCCTTTCGTTCCATATCCCTATCCCGCAATAACGAATTGAGTTCGTATAGGCATTTTGGACGCAGCTATAGAAATAGCTTCTCTGGCTACAATTTCTGATACTCCACCCATTTCATAAAGTATTCGACCCGGTTTAACGACGGATACCCAATATTCGGGAGATCCTTTCCCCGAACCCATACGTGTTTCGGTAGGCCTTACTGTAACAGGTTTGTCTGGAAATATACGTACCCATATTTTTCCACCACGACGCGCATATCGTGCCATGGCTCGTCGCCCCGCTTCTATTTGTCTAGATGTGATCCAAGCGGGTTCAAGTGCCTGAAGGGCGTATCCGCCGAAACAAATTCGATTGCCTCGATAAGATATTCCCTTCATTCTTCCTCTATGTTGTTTACGAAATCTGGTTCTTTTGGGGTTATAGTTGATGGTTGTTTCTCAATGCCATCTCTACTGCAGAACTGGACATGAGAGTTTCTTCTCATCCAGCTCCTCGCGAATGAAACGATTAAATAATATTGTATATATTTTGAATTGAATGAATAATGAATCATGGAATTTTTTGAGATATAATCTGTCACGTACACGTAGGAATAAAATAAAATGATAAATTCCATTTTATAATTAATGAATCTTCATTTATTTTTACCTTTATTTTATTTATTTTTATTGAATTGCCCAAAACTTAGCAATCCAGTAAGGCTTTCGCGGGCGAATATTTGCTCTTTCAACATCCCTTTCATTCGTAGGGGCGTTCCATGACCTATCAGAATAAATGAATTGGTTCTTGGCTCGTTCCGCCATCCCACCCAATGAATCATTAGGATTCGTTTTCAAGGGAATCTTCCTCAGTCACAGGTTCTGTCGTTCCCATCGCTTCTCGATTAATGACTAGGCCCGAACTCTGCAATGGAGCTCCTAATAAAATTTGTTCCTGAATCAATCTTCTCAGTCTTTATTGACTCGGCGCTCTTTATTCTTTTTTATTTTTCGTATAAATTGTATTCATATTCATCGAATCTAATTATTAATTATGGACGAATACATTAATGCTTTATTACATTGCCTTTTATAAGATAGTTCATAGACCATACATATTGGAATCATATATCATTGCTATTCTTTTTCTTTCTTTCTCTCACCCCTCCATTTATCCATATCCCTTTGTTTTTGCTTCACAACCTTATAGATTGATTTTTCTTTTATGTAAAAAAAAATGCTTCAGTTGCTACAACAATATGATCAATACATCATATAGCGACTGGTTCCTTGGATCCAGATAATACGAAGCAATGAGCTGGTTATTAGTTATATAGTTATTAGTTCATACTAGGGGATGGCCCTTTGTTTTTTAATCCTAACCTAACTCTAAATAAAAAACCAACGAGTCACACACTAAGCATAGCAATTATATGGCGATGGAGTCAATCGAATTGTTATTCAACCCTATAGAATTAAGAATTCGAAAAAATTCTCATTTTTTTGATTGAACGGAAAAAAATGAACGAGTTTGTGATTTTTTATTCAATTGCCGGATGGATGGAACAGAAAGACAACGAAAGGCCCATTATTCCTCGTCTGCAAATATCCAAATTTTGATTCCTAATGCCCCATAGATAGTTCGAACTGT